TAGTGTGTTTGTTTTAAGATATTATACAATCAATCAAAGAAATGTATCCAATCCAAAGAGAAAGGTAAGGATTTCTTTTAGGAAATAGATTCAAGAAAAAAAAAACAGGATTCAAGATACAAGTACAAAAATGAATAACCCCCCCCCAAAAAAAAAAATAAAAAATGAAAGATTTTCATATATTTTTTGTATCGTTTTGGCGACATGGCCGAGCGGTAAGGCGGGGGACTGCAAATCCTTTTTCCCCAGTTCAAATCTGGGTGTCGCCTGATCAACAAAAAAATAGGAATACCTTATTCTGTTTTGCTAAGATAACTTGAGAAATTTTTTTCCAGCAGAAGTAAGCGGGGGAGAGGACTCTTAATACTTGCTTGATGCTATAAGCATCTGGCGGTTCTGTTCTCTAAAATGAAAATGCTGTAAATCCTTGCGTCTAGGCTTCAATTCACGGAAAGATTATATTAGTGAATTTTGAATGAAAAAGAATCGTTAAATCTTGATATGACAGCTGTTATTAATGTAGTGTTTATTAACTGGGTCTTCAGTTCATTTGGATAGACGAACGAGGAATTTAATTATTAGTTGCGGAAAGGCCGAAAGATACTTTATTCGTATACGGACTCATGAAATTCTATGTGTGCTCCTGCAATCAATTTCATATTGATTGAAGAGATAATTGTCTTTAATGTAATAGACTATCTTCTGATTGTTTCACATAGACAAGCAGGAGACGTAACGTTAACGTAAGGATTAGCTAAAATGCGAAATTAGGGGTATGTGATAGATAGTGATCTATCTTGATTCTATATTTTGATACTTTTGACTTAATGTAATGAAATGAAGGTCAACAAAAAAAAGACTAGGTCTTATTATTACTACATGTTAGTACCATTCCCTTGAAACTTCCAGGAGTGTATCTACGTATTTTACTTGTGCTTAATGTTTTCCGATTCTACTAGAAATCATACTAGAAATCATATAAGAAACTATTATAATTGTGAGTTTATTGGATTGTTTCATCAACGGTGTTGGGTTAGAATCCCCTTTTGACTCTTCGCCAGGGATTCTACTATTATTAATGAACAGAATAATGATTAGTAAACAATAATGGAATAATTCCTTCATATTTATAGAGATAGGAGATATAATTCACATGGATATAGTAAGTCTCGCTTGGGCTGCTTTAATGGTAGTCTTTACATTTTCTCTTTCACTCGTAGTATGGGGTAGAAGTGGGCTCTAGAAGTACTACTAATTGAGTTGAAGAATCAAACTCAAACCATATCAATTGTTTTATAGATCGTTCTGCAAAGTCCTTTTGATTTTACTTTTTTATTTGTTTTTTATTTTCCCCTCTTTTTTTTTTTACTGTTCAAAGATAAAAAAAAAATAGTTATGTTATTAAGTATATACAGACTTCCTATAGGAAACAACATAAACATAGTGGTTGTCCAACGATATACTACACATAATAAAATATTGCCTTGGGCAATATTGCGCGTTCCCGCTTTTTTTATTCTTTTAGAAATTTTATTTATGTTATGCTTGCTTTATCGAACTCATTTCATATCATGGTTCAAACGTTAAAAATCAGTGGGCTTGACTAATCCTTTTCGAAATCCAAAGAGGTTCCCATGGAACTGAATCACTGGATCATCTGTCAACTGCTCAATCAATTACTTCTTCGGAATACTAAAAAAAGATTATGTGATTTTCTTGTTATTCATTTTAATAATTATTAATTTCATATAGGCCGATACTCTTTTTTTCCTTCATCGATTTGATTCTTTCAATGGATATCGGGATTCATATTGCATTCATATTGAATAGAATCAGAAATTCTAGGAATTCGAATCGTAAGAGTAAGAATTACCCTTCGATTTTTTCAGATTGATCATTGGAATCAACACAAATGAAATAGATGAAGCAAAGAAATTGAATTGGTACATTATGTAAATACATTACATATATGTAATTGATATCCATATGTAATTGATATCTATGAAGATACATATTCTAGATTGATCTATATTAAACCTCTATCTTTATACAGTACGACTTTATATACTACAATAACAATAATAAATATGGTAGAAAGATTTATATATTTCTTTCTACCATACTATCGAATCTCATAGAATACTGATGATTCTAGTCCGCTTATTTCATTTAAGACACTCAATTTGAATACTTTTCATTTTCTTTTTTCTTTTCAAGCATTGAGAAGAACTAAACAGTCAAGTTTCATTCAAATGAATCCTTTTGGCTGACTGTTTTTACGTATATTATAAGTAAAAAAGCAGTAGGAACTAGAATGAACAGTGCAGTAGCAATAAATGCGAGAATATTTACTTCCATAATCTAATCGTTTCATTTTTAGTTAATTCGCAATAACTCGGGATTTCATCCCATAGAGCTGATAAATCTTTCGGCTGTAAATTCAATATTCAATATAAATTCAATATTCAATGGGATGAATTACATCTCGATAATATCAAATCGGAGCAATATCATGAATAACAATATCTGAACTATAAAATTGATTCATCGTCGAGAATTAAATAGTATAACATAGGAAGATCTTTTATACATACCGAATTCCAATTTTGATTCCTGATCCGATCAATAATTTCTTTACTTTCTTTATCATTCTTTTCCATTCTTTCTTTTCTATAAGCTACGCCCCCTTTTGTACAATCATCTGATGAAATACCATATGACCGCCTTTATACGTACTTACATTGGTTATAAAAACCCCAATAAAATAACCAATAGAAGCGAAATGTAAAAAAGGAAGAAGTTTAGTTCTAACCCCCCCTTTTTAATGATCTAATCTTCTTTGTTTTCCAAAGAAGGAGTATAATAAGGAGAGTCCGGGTATAAAAAAATCGAGTATTTCATCAAATTCATTAAAAAGTTTGTTCTTTCTTCGGCAAGAACCTTAAACTTAAAAAAGATTATTCATTCCCTCACAAAGAGAGATAGCCCTTGCTAAGAGAAATGGGATCCTTCTTTGAGCTTTATTTTATTAATATCCTATTTCCTTTAATATCCTATTTCCTTGGATTAATTATGGGATGCATATATAAAAAATTCAGTGTTAAATTTGAATGAGATAAATTGTTTCAAATTCACATTAATAATTGAAATTAGTAATTGAGGTTACAAAAAATCGGAGCCCTAAAGGGATATTTCATCTTAAAAGTATTATATCAAAGTTACTATGTTAAATTTTGTTACTATGTTAAATTTTTTTTTGTATCGTACAAATTCCATTTCTGTATAGACTCCTGGAAACATATAGTACCCTATTACATTACACAGATCGGGAATAATCGAAAAAGCCAGACTCCGTACGGTATCTCTTGGAATCCTGAATATGATTCTACCAATAATTGTACTAATCTACATATGTCTTTCTCCTATCAATCGGGACTAGTTGAATAAATGGGAATTTCCATATTTCTTTGATGAGAAATGTGAAACTAATAAATAAATAGAAACTAATAAATAAAATAAGAGATAGAGGGTATTCCACTTGGGAATGAGATTCTGCTATTTGTTCTCCTTTTCACAACAAATATAAATAGAAACTAATAAATAAAATAAGAGATAGAGGGTATTCCACTTGGGAATGAGATTCTGCTATTTGTTCTCCTTTTCACAACAAATATAAATAGAAACTAATAAATAAAATAAGAGATAGAGGGTATTCCACTTGGGAATGAGATTCTGCTATTTGTTCTCCTTTTCACAACAAATGCAGATGTATTTTTTTTATTGGAATTGGATTTGAATCCGTCGGGACTGACGGGGCTCGAACCCGCAGCTTCCGCCTTGACAGGGCGGTGCTCTGACCAATTGAACTACAATCCCAAGGAAATAAAATAAAGTGTACATCATACATATGCTTATGATTTCATTCAAATTCTTTTTTATATATTTATTTTATTTAGATTTTCGATATTTAGATTAAACTAAGTCGTATTGTAACAGAAACGCGAGTGATATATTGGATATCCACACGGATATGCACTTTAGCGGGAGCGTCTCAGGGATTGTTAATAATCCTTTTTTATTTTTTAAAAATGGATTAAGAATCAAATAAATCTTTCAATGAAAAAAAAAAAAGAGTTTTTTTATTTATTCTTTATTTGAGTCTTTTCCTTAGACTTTATAGTTTCAGATCGTTATATGAATCTAGTATGAATCTTATATCATTAGCAAGCAAGATCAGAATTTGTGAGATAAAATAAAGAGAGCAAATGAACAGCCGTAAAATATATCATAAAATTGTAGTTTTTTTTATTCTTCCGTATTCCGATCAGGCATTTCTGGGGAATGGATTCTATCATTTCGTGGTGGATCGGCGAATTATTGGGCCGAGCTGGATTTGAACCAGCGTAGACATATTGCCAACGAATTTACAGTCCGTCCCCATTAACCGCTCGGGCATCGACCCGGGAAGAATCAATTCCAGGCTTATTGATAATCTATGATCAACTTCCTTTTGTAGTACCCTACCCCCAGGGGAATTCGAATCCCCGCTGCCTCCTTGAAAGAGAGATGTCCTGAACCACTAGACGATGGGGGCATACTTGCCCGATCGCCATCATACTATATTCATAGTATGAACAGTTTTTTGAAATTGTCAATATAATGTGGTATCATTAAAGGTATGATTCAATCTGAAAGATCTTTCTCTCTTTCATGATTTCATAGAATCTTTTGATTCGTATTTATGAATCATTCATTCTAATCACTCTTCCATTCCATTTTTTTTTAATATTATTTTCATTAAATAGATTCTATTTAATTTGAAATATTCTATTTCAATATTATTCAATATTTTTCATTAATTAAAAAGAATTAATTAGAAATAGAATTCTATCAAAATAAATAAAAAAAATAAATCTAAGACTAAGAATAAATAGATATGAATTATAAATCGATATTATTAAAACAATATTTCTATTAAATATTGAATATTAAAAATAAAA